CCCTCACGATTTTTTAAATCGACGGATTTTCCTCTTACTATAAATTTCATTGTTGCCGGTATTGACATGTAGAACGGGACTCTATCTTTATTCTCGTCCGATTAATCAGTTCTTCAAAAGATCTATCAGATTATGGAGTGAATGGTTTGATCAATGAATATTCGATTCTTTCTTCAATATGGAATCGATTCACAACAATTTTTCTGTATTATGTATACAGGTTTATCCTTCATCTTTTCTGAAGTTTCGATAGAAGGATTCCTCTACCAACGTAAGACAATCAACTCCATTCGTTAGAACAGCTTCCATCGAGTCTCTGCACCTATCCTTTTTTATTTTCGCTTTCTGAACCTTTGTTTGTTTTCGGAAAACGTGATTTGGCTCAGGATTGCCCATTTTTATTAATTCCAGGGTTTCTCTGAATTTGAAAGTTATCACTTAGTAAGTTTCCATACCAAGGCTCAATCCAATTAAGTCCGTAGCGTCTACCAATTTCGCCATATCCCCCTTTTTGAGATGAAAATCTCATTGTGATCTCGTTCCCTTTTTTCTTTCATTTATACCGGAACCATTGAATTCATTAGATAGATGCCGATTCCTGTCTCGAAAAAGTGTTTTCTCCTCTTTGTCTTTGATTTCTTGTCTATCTTCTTTCATCTTCTATAGGAGGCTCATATTTGGTCCAATCAAAAACGATTTTATCATTTCTGTATCCGCAATTCAATATAGGTGGATACATACCCTATACATCTGTCTCTCTTCCACTCATTTCCCCATGAAATTTCGAATACTTGAACGGTCGATTCTTTTGTTTTTTAATATTATTTGATTTTTTAATTAAAAAATATTAAAAAACAAAAGAATATTTAATTGTGATAAAAAAATTGAAATTATATATCGCTAGATTAATCGTTATGTTTTATAATATTTAACAGTTATTTGAAATTCTATATTCTATTCTTTAATTTAATATATTCATATTAATTATCAATAGCGAATATGAATAGCTAAGAATTCAAATAGTATAATAGTTAATAGCAAAGATTCTAAGAGTTTATTGAATTCCTATGCATGTCGAATTTCTGTTATGTGAGCCTGCTTAGCTCAGAGGTTAGAGCATCGCATTTGTAATGCGATGGTCATCGGTTCGATTCCGATAGTCGGCTTTTCTCTATTTATTTTATTCGATGTTTTACATGATTGATAATGCATCTTTGAAATCAAAGAATATTGAAAAAAAATGTCTTCCTTTTTTGGCAAAAGTCATTGATTTTTTATGTTATAGGAATTTCTAACTATGTCACGGAAAGAATCCTTTTCTTTTTCTATATATAGAATATAAAGATCTGGATATTTATCCAACTCATCTCATTATTCTTTAATGGAATAATACTTCAGTAAATTTCGCTTTATTTAGAATTTAGTTCATTTTTAGTTTAGGTTTATTCTGTAGAATGAAATTTCATCAATAAGAATTAATAATTAAATATAAATAAGAAGAAGGAGTCTTTATGTCGCGTTACCGAGGTCCTCGTTTCAAAAAAATACGCCGCCTGGGGGCTTTACCGGGACTAACTAATAAAAGGCCCAGAGCTGGAAGTGATCTTAGAAACCAATCGCGTTCCGGGAAAAAATCCCAATATCGTATTCGCCTAGAAGAAAAACAAAAATTGCGTTTTCATTATGGTCTTACAGAACGACAATTACTTAAATACGTTCGTATCGCCGGAAAGGCAAAAGGGTCAACAGGTCAGGTTTTACTACAATTACTTGAAATGCGCTTGGATAACATCCTTTTTCGGTTGGGTATGGCTCCGACTATTCCGGGAGCTCGCCAATTAGTTAACCATAGACATATTTTAGTCAATGGTCGTATAGTAGATATACCAAGTTATCGCTGCAAACCCCGAGATACTATTGCGGCAAGGGATGAACAAAAATCTAGAGCTCTAATTCAAAATTCTCTCGATTCATCCCCTCATGAGGAATTGCCAAACCATTTGACTCTTCAACCATTCCAATATAAAGGATTAGTCAATCAAATAATAGATAGTAAATGGGTCGGTTTGAAAATAAATGAATTGCTAGTTGTAGAATATTATTCTCGTCAGACTTAAACCTAACAAAAAGAAAATCAAGACTAATAAGAATAAGGGTTCGAACAATTTTGCTCCCTTTCGGCGAAGTAAATTAACCTAAGGTTAAGATAAATAAGGGTTTGATCCGGATTTTTCTTCCATTTAGGTATCATAGACCGAGAGGGAGATTTTCATTCCTTGTCTACTCTTTTCTTTAACACTATTTTCCGTACCACAGCCATTAGGAATAGAGAATCCATATCAAAGAAAGGTCTAACTGTTGGAATAGTCGTATCCATTGCTATTTGATCTATTGTGGTTAGTAAGATCGGTGAATTAGGTGAAGGTACGGAAAGAGAGGGATTCGAACCCTCGGTAAGCAAAAGCCTACATAGCAGTTCCAATGCTACGCCTTCAACCAC